ACAAAATCTTACCTATTACCTAGGTGCTGGAATTTCTTGGATCTTCAAAAAGAACCCCTTGTTTCTACTTGTTTCTATTTGTTTGTAAAAAGAGTCGAATGAGTGAGAAAGATACCAAATTTGGAACCGCTGACGAAAAAAGAGAATAAATGATTACTTAGGAATCAGGCTTTTTTATTGATTTTTATTGGGGATAGAGGGACTTGAACCCTCACGATTTCTAAAGTCGACGGATTTTCCTATTACTATAAATTGCATTGTTGTCGACATTGACATGTAGAATGGGACTCTATCTTTATTCTCGTCCGATTAATCCTTTCTTCATCTTCAAAAGATCTATCAGACTCTGGAGGGAACAATTTGATCACTTAATCTTAATATTTTAATTTTAATATTATATTTGATTCTTCCTTCAACTTGGGATCGATTCACAAGAATTATGAAATGTATAATCAAATATGGATTCGGGTCGTGATTAATCATTTGAGATTTCAGTACGTATATACGGTCATCCCTTCTTTCTAGAGTTCCGATAGATAGATTCTATCTACCAACGCAGTCAACTCCATTCGTTAGAACAGCTTCCATTGAGTCTCTGCACCTATCCTTATTTTTGATTCTCGCTTTCTATTCTAAACTTAGAAATACTTGTTTTCAGAAAACAAGGATTTGGCTCAGGATTGCCCATTTTTAATTCCAGGGTTTCTCTGAATTTGGAAGCTACCACTTAGTAGGTTTCCATACTAAGGCTCAATCCAATCAAGTCCGTAGCGTCTACCAATTTCGCCATATCCCCCCTTTCTTTTTTAGGCCGGAATCACAAGGGGATTCCGTCCCCTTCTTTTATTCCTGTTGGAATCATTCAATTCATTAGATACTGATCCAATATCAAAAAGGTGTCTGCTCCTATTTCTTACCCATCTTCTTTCATCCCTATATGACCCAGTATTTGGTTCAATCAGAAATGATTCTATCATTGATGTATCTGCAATTCAATATGAATGGATATATCCCACATATATCTTCCTCTCCCCCTCTCATTTTTACCGCCCAATCCGTAATACTGGAACGGTCGATATTTATTCTTTTTTTTTTTTCTTTTCGTCCTAGCTCTCCCCTTTCCGAATGAAACCAAAAGAATGTCTCATTATGATCTGGATTGCATCCTTATCTTATGCTCTTATGCTTAGGTCCGATCCGCTATCAAATTTTATATTATATATTATTATATAAAATGATAATATTTAATGATAATATTAATATAATGAATAGAAAAAATGTAAATATAATTATATAAAAATGAAAGAATAATAATATTATTCAAATAAAATAATAAGATTCATATTCATAGCGAAGATCCGAGCAGCTTCCTGAATTCATATGCACTATTTATGTTATGTTTATGTGAGCCTGCTTAGCTCAGAGGTTAGAGCATCGCATTTGTAATGCGATGGTCATCGGTTCGATTCCGATAGCCGGCTTTCTCTATTTGTTTGTTCGATTTTTTCCATGATCGATAATGTCTCCTTGAGATCAAGGAATATTGAAAAGACTCCTCCCTTTTCTCCAAATGCCGGGTCACCAATCTATTATGTTATGTCGCGGGAACTTCCAACTATGAATAAAAAACTAATTGGAGCAGTTAGATCTCTACAGAATAAATCATGAAAAGGATCCTTACTTCCCATATATTATATACAAAATATACAAACAAATCCTTGCCATATATACAAAATAATCCGGACATTGATACAATTCATCTCATTTCTCTTTCTAGTACTTCAGTGGGTTTATATCGTTTAGTTCAGTTTTAATTTAGGTTTATTCTATAAAATGAAATAAAATTCAAATAAGGAGTCTTTATGTCTCGTTACCGAGGGCCTCGTTTCAAAAAAATACGCCGTCTGGGGTCTTTACCGGGACTAACTAGTAAAAGACCTAGATCCGGAAGTGATCTTAGAAACCAATCGCGCTCCGGGAAAAGATCTCAATATCGTATTCGTCTAGAAGAAAAACAGAAATTACGTTTTCATTATGGTCTGACAGAGCGACAATTACTTAGATATGTTCGTATCGCCGGAAAAGCCAAAGGGTCAACAGGCCAGGTTTTACTACAACTACTTGAGATGCGTTTGGATAACATCCTTTTTCGATTGGGTATGGCTTCGACCATTCCTGGAGCCAGACAATTAGTTAACCATAGACATATTTTAGTTAATGGTCGTCTAGTAGATATACCAAGCTATCGCTGCAAACCCCGAGATATTATTACTACGAGGGATGAACACAGATCCAGAGCTCTGATTCAAAATTCTATTGATTCATCCCAAAAAGAGGAATTGCCAAAACATTTGACTCTTCACTCATTGCAATATCAATATAAAGGGTTAGTAAATCAAATAATAGATAGTAAATGGGTCGGTTTGAAAATCAATGAATTGCTAGTCGTAGAATATTATTCCCGTCAGACTTGAACCTAACTATCATTTTTTTTTTTTTT